TACAATATCTTAATTGAATTATATGTAATGATCAATAAATTAAGTTGAATTCTATATCTACACATACCAAAAACATAGAAAAATCCGAATACCAATCTAATCGATTCTATAGATATTTGGGCTAGAGTTGACAAACAAACAAAACCAGCAATATACTTTATTAGTATCGCATAGAAATCTAAATGGGGCGTGGCCAAGTGGTAAGGCAACGGGTTTTGGTCCCGCTATTCGGAGGTTCGAATCCTTCCGTCCCAGAACATATATATTCTCTGACAATATAGATTGCTTTTTTAACAATGTTCTGTTTAAAATCGAAATGTTAGCTGGAATGTGATTGTTGTTTCTGATTTTTTTCTTCGATGAATCGTTTTTTTTTTTCAAAAACTGAATAGAGATACGAAAGAATCCATATTCCCTATCTCATATTCTCTACCCCCTAAATTAGCCTAATTAGATTCAATTTTCTTTTTTGTAGATTTCTTGACTTTTCGCCAAGAGGGGGTTTTTGGTACTAATTCAATTCACTAAGTCTCTTAATTCTTAATCAATGAGGTAGGCTAAAATAGAAAAAAAGGGGCAAAAACTGGACTTAATCTGGGCTTGTTTGGCTTTGTGCCCAGACAGCTCGCATTTCGTAAAAATAAAAAAGACTAGGACATCCCCTTCTTTTGATTTATGCTGCATCAGTCCCATAGAATGGGGTAGATAGGAGTTAATCAGTGATGGGAAGGCGTTCATTTCAATATCTATAAACAGTGACAATTGCTCAGTCTATTTGATCGAATTGATAGATACGAAACCCTCCCCATTCTTTGGATTTTATCAATCAGATGAAAAAAAAAAAGACTTATCTTTTTTCCTAAGATGATCAAAAGTTATTTTTAACTATCAAATTTTCTTGGAATAATGATGTCGAGAGGGGAACTTTCGAAATTGATTCGAAATTTCGAAAGAGAAATAGTTTAAATCATTCCTTAGAAGCTGAATCTTTCTCTCCTATTAAGTCACGTGAAGATGCAGAATCAAAAAGAATTCGTTTATTCGTCTTATTTTATTTATATAAATAAATTATTTATTATATATATTTATTAATTAATATTATAATGTTAGACAATTTAATATTAGCGATGGGGTCTTACTAAGACTTCTTCAGAAAAATATTTATCCACCTATATCTATAGACTATAGATATAGAAGATATAGAAAATACTTTAGATTATGGTGTTTATACATCAGCCCAACCAATGACTATTCATGATTCCATAATTGAATCAATTCCATACCGGTTCTTAGAGGAATGTTATGGTAAAACTTCGTTTGAAACGATGTGGTAGAAAGCAACGTGCGACTTGAAGGACACGATCCGTTGTGGATTTGTACATCCACCATTTTTTGTAGGAATGAAGGTGCTCTTAGCTCGACATCATGGGTTCTGTTTCACTAGAACCCCTCGTTTTTTGTTGTCTTGGAATGTAAATAGTCCATGATGGAGCTCGAGTAGAAAGTATTAATTTATTTCTCGGGGCAAGGGTCTAGGGTTAATGCCAATCAATAAAAAAATTGAAACAACTTCGTAAATATATCTTAGGTATGGAAATCGAAAGAATCCAATTCGAGCAAGTTTAAAATTAAAAAATTTATTGGAATTGATCAAACTTTTTCGATCCAAAGTGTTTCACGAGGGAATCCATCATCTTGTAGGATTCTTTCATAAAAATCGCAAAAAGGGTATGTTGCTGCCATTTTGAAAGGATTAAAAAGCACCGAAGTAATGTCTAAACCCAATGATTTAAAATAAAACAAAGATAAAGGATCCCAGAACAAGGAAACACCTTTTTAATTGTCTTAATAACTGGATCAGACTGAAGAATCCGATTTTAAACGAGACAAACAAAAAAGGAGGAAAGACCGCTCAATAAATGAAAGTGCCGAAAGATTTTCCTTTGAACTGTTTGAAAGTTATCCAACTTGAGTTATGAGAGTATGAATGGTTTCTTTTTCATTTTAAGGAAGAACGAAGAAAAAAAGACTTAGATCTTTAATTGCTTTGATCATTTTATGGATCCAGTTGTCATTTCTTAGATAGAATTCCATACAGAGACAAAACTTCGAATCAATCATTTTTCTCGAGCCGTATGAGGAGAAAGCTTCCTATACGTTTCTAGGGGGGGTGTTGTTCATCTACATCTATCCCAATGAGCCGTCTATCGAATCGTTGCAATTGATGTTCGATCCCGAAGAGAAGGAAAAGATCTTCAGAAAGTGGGTTTTTATGATCCGATAAAGAATCAAACTTATTTAAATGTTCCTGCTATTTTATATTTCCTTGAAAAAGGGGCTCAACCTACAGAAACTGTTCAGGATATTTTAAAGAAGGCAGAGGTTTTTAAGGAACTTCGTCTTAATCAACCGAAATTCAATTAAGGAAATAAATTAAGGAAATACAAAAAAGGGGGTAGTGATTTGTATATAACTTTGTATGACTTTTCTCTTCTATTTT